ATCTTTTTAGGTCTATGCTCTACTCCGGGTAAAGATCTGCCCGATTTGGATTTGCACATATAGGACAAATCTTCCCATCACCATTTCTTTTTGTTATGACTTTACAAATAACAAACAGCAATCATTTATGATACATGTAGTAATCATAGATATATTACCAATTGGGTTTTTTCTAAACGGAGCCTGGATACTTCATTTTTTAGTCCAACCAAAGCCAACCATAAATTATTCTAATTGATAATAGTACTATGAATCTCCCCAAAGAATGCATCTAATTGCACTTCACGCTCCAATTTTTTGATGATTCAATTTCTCTTTCTTGGGCGAAACAGAGGATATCTCGATCGGGGGAGAGAACGGGGAAATCCCATATGACCCAATATATCTGACAAGTCGCACTATACGTCAACCCAAGATGCATCTTCCTCTCCAGGACTGCGGAAAGGTACTTTTGGAACACCAATAGGCATGAATTGAAAGAAAAAAGAACTAAATACTATATTTCACTTTGATGTGGAAACGTAACAATATGGTTTTATTGTCTTTATAATATTGGCTTTATCATATTTATTTTATCCATAAATTAGAAAAATTTAGAAAGAAAGACAAAATAAATAAAGGAAAATTTTTACGAATAAGTCCTTCTAATGATAAACATTTACTCATAGAAAATGGTACCAACCCCCCATTGCGTATTGGTACTTATCGAGTATAGAATAAATCTGCTTCTCTTTGTTCCTACGAACAGAATTATTCCATTATTACAAACAGAATAGAATAAATAGTAACCTAGCCCTTCTTAGGAAATAATCCACCGAACAAGGGAGGTCCATAGGATAGTCATAGTATAGTTTTTTTCAATGCAATAAAGTTACGTAGTGTCTATTTTTCTTTGATAAAGGGGTATTTTCCATGGGTTTGCCTTGGTATCGTGTTCATACCGTTGTATTGAATGATCCCGGCCGGTTGCTTTCCGTTCATATAATGCATACAGCTCTGGTTGCTGGTTGGGCGGGCTCGATGGCTCTGTATGAATTAGCAGTTTTTGATCCTTCTGATCCTGTTCTTGATCCAATGTGGAGACAGGGTATGTTCGTTATTCCCTTCATGACTCGGTTAGGAATAACCAATTCATGGGGAGGTTGGAGTATCACAGGAGGGACTGTAACGAATCCGGGAATTTGGAGTTACGAAGGTGTAGCTGGGGCACATATTGTGTTTTCTGGCTTATGCTTTTTGGCAGCTATCTGGCATTGGGTCTATTGGGATCTAGAAATATTTTGTGATGAACGGACAGGAAAACCTTCTTTGGATTTGCCCAAGATCTTTGGAATTCATTTATTTCTCTCCGGGGTGGCTTGCTTTGGTTTTGGTGCATTTCATGTAACAGGCTTGTATGGTCCCGGAATATGGGTGTCCGATCCTTATGGACTAACGGGAAAAGTACAACCTGTAAATCCGTCGTGGGGCGTGGAAGGGTTTGATCCTTTTGTTCCGGGAGGAATAGCTTCTCATCATATTGCAGCAGGTACATTGGGCATATTAGCGGGTTTATTCCATCTTAGCGTCCGACCGCCACAACGTCTATACAAAGGATTGCGTATGGGAAATATTGAAACCGTACTTTCCAGTAGTATCGCAGCTGTCTTTTTTGCAGCTTTTGTTGTTGCTGGAACTATGTGGTATGGTTCAGCAACTACCCCCATCGAATTATTTGGCCCGACTCGCTATCAATGGGATCAGGGTTACTTCCAGCAAGAGATATATCGAAGAATTAGCGCTGGGCTAGCCGAAAATCAAAGTTTATCAGAAGCCTGGTCTAAAATTCCTGAAAAATTAGCTTTTTATGATTATATCGGCAATAATCCGGCAAAAGGAGGATTATTCAGGGCAGGCTCAATGGATAACGGAGATGGAATAGCGGTTGGATGGTTAGGACACCCTATCTTTAGAGATAAAGAAGGCCGTGAGCTTTTTGTACGTCGTATGCCTACTTTTTTTGAAACATTTCCAGTCGTTTTGGTAGACGGCGATGGAATTGTTAGAGCTGATGTTCCTTTTAGAAGGGCAGAATCGAAGTATAGTGTTGAACAAGTAGGTGTAACCGTTGAGTTCTACGGCGGTGAACTCAATGGAGTCAGTTATAGTGATCCTGCTACTGTGAAAAAATATGCTAGACGCGCTCAATTGGGTGAAATTTTTGAATTAGATCGTGCGACTTTGAAATCCGATGGTGTTTTTCGTAGCAGTCCAAGGGGTTGGTTTACTTTTGGGCATGCTTCGTTTGCTTTGCTCTTCTTCTTCGGACACATTTGGCATGGTGCTAGAACCTTGTTCAGAGATGTTTTTGCTGGTATTGACCCAGATTTGGATGCTCAAGTAGAGTTTGGAGCATTCCAAAAACTTGGGGATCCAACTACAAGAAGACAGCCAGTCTGATACAGGACTGCTTTGGTATCTTTCCCCTCTATTTTCTTTTTGGGGGGGATTTTATATAGAG